TGTTAAGCCCCGATCAATGAACCTACAAAACCCTTCAAATTGTATCTGATTCAATCCAGGTAGTGTAGACATTCCTTCATTTCCATCCCCAAGCATTTTCAATTTCCCCGTGAATTTTATCAAAAATATTCCACCGATTTGCTGCCATTCTTCATCAAATCACATGAATCAATTTAGCAATACTGGAATTTCTGTTCTTTATACTGAATTACATGAAATTTGACCCAATCCCGTGTATGAAATACCTATTATGAAAAGAGGAATAAATAAAATAGAATTTTATACTCAACTTCGAAGGAAGGAATTTGCAACAAAACAAACAGATAGAATCGAATTTCTAATCTAAAAATGGAAATGAATTGAAAAATTCGACCCAGATTTCAAGATTTTTTTTAAGGAATATAAAAAAATGCATCCCGTTTCTATCATTATTATGATATTACATATTCCAATTCAATTGGATACCAGAAAAAATGAATTCGGGATTGTAAAGAAAAGAAATATTTTGAACTCTTTTTTTGGAGAATACGATTAGAGTGTGTAATGTGTAATAAGGCTTTTGTATTTTTTAAACATGCATAGATTTAACTCCAACTATAGATCTGTCTCTAACTTTATTGCAGTCATATTTGTTCGGGACAACACATAAGATGTCGTGTTAATTTTTACAATTTTTCTATTCAATTTATTGAATAGAAAAATTGTAAAAAGGGGAGAAGCACGACAATTTCTTGAGAATTCCGTTCCGTATAGTATCGGTATTATATATATGGATGGATAAGATACCCGATTAGATAATATCTGTGTAACAATTCAAATTTATGTTCTAGGGTTTACATATATTGACAGTTGCTGTTATAATTGGAATGGAGAAAGTTTTTTTTTCAATAAAAAAGCAATATTGATTAGTTATGTATCAATTTTATTTTCTTATCTCATTAAGAAAAAAACCATTTTAGATTCAAATATTCAAGAATAATTCATAAATTAATAGTTAACGGTTGCGAATTGTCTCGATCTTTTTTTTTTTCATTTTTCAATAGAAAAAAAGGGGTATTCTCATATACTTCAGATATCTATATATCTATATCTATTTGGCGGCATGGCCGAGTGGTAAGGCGGGGGACTGCAAATCCTTTTTCCCCAGTTCAAATCCGGGTGTCGCCTAATCGATAAGACATTTGAAATGAAATATTGTATTACGTTTTTTATAGAAAACTTTTTTCCAACAGAAGCAAGCTAGGGAAAAGGAGTCTTGAGACTTGCGTTTGATTCTAAATTCTAAGCATCAGTAGGTTTGTTCTAAAAAATGCTGTAAATATTTTCGTCTCGGATTCAAGTAGTGAAAAGGAATCAATAAATTTAGAAATGATAGTTCTTTCACTACACAACTATTGTAGTGTCCGTCTACTGACTGGGTCTTGAATTAGATTGGATAAGGATAAGTCGGATAGGGAATTCCATTTTTTGTTAGAGAACGGGCGGAAGAAAAGCCTTGTATACAGACTGATGTAAAGTCTATTAGTGCTTCCACATTTAATTACTATTAGTTAGATTAGTTAGATTGAATAGTTTTTAATTTAGCTAATTCGCTTTCTTAATCTTAAAAGTATATATATATATAATTTAAAATTTTTTATTCTAAAATCTAATAAAATCTTTCTTTTCATTAACCTCCAGTAAAAAAAAATTAATAGGCAAGCTATCTTCCGATTATTTTAGTTATTTTAGAGAACGAATCGGGAGACATTAAGGAATTATTTCAAATAGAAATAAGAGTATAAGTATACAAATTAATCTGTCTTGATTCTTTTTTTTATACTTAATGAAATTACTTAACTTAATGAAATTACTTAATGAATTAATGAAATGGGGGGATAAAACAGAAATCTTATTATTCCTACCTGTTAGTAACATTCATTTACTTAAAACTTCCGAGTATGTTTCCGGATGTGTTGTTTATGCTTAATTTTTTCCGATTTTACTAAAAATCATATAAAAAACTTTTTAGATGTTCTAATAGAATGGATTCTTGTTTTTCGTCAATGGTGTTAGCCCAGAATCCTTTTTTTGACTCTCTAACAGCAATTCCGCTATTATTATAGTATTTTTAGTGAATAATACAAAAGAATAGAAGAAAAATTTTTGAATAAGAATTAAATAATTCCTTCATATTTTTAGAGATAGGAGACAAAATTTACATGGATATAGTAAGTCTTGCTTGGGCTGCTTTAATGGTAGTTTTTTCATTTTCCCTTTCCCTCGTAGTATGGGGAAGAAGTGGACTATAGGGATACTCCAAATTGAGTTAAGGGATCAAAGTACCCATTTTGTTTTCTACCTGGGTTTTTCAATTTCTGAACTATTGAATTAAAGTATTTCATTTATACTAATTAATTGAGTTCAAATATAAAATAGATCTGCATTTCAGGGTTCTATTATATTCTAGTAGTGTAATGTATTCTATGTATATTATAGAAATTGAAAATGTATATTATAGAAATTGAAAATACTCTTTCAATCAAACAAAGATTTGAATTATTTCTATATTCGTATTTTGAGAAAATCAAGAGAATCAAATAGAATAGGAAATTGATTCCTATTCCAACCGAATTCTTCTTTTCTATTTCGATGAACTGACGCTTAACCAGGTTATATATATATGGAAAATGGGGGACCGCGTAATCCCCATTCCTGCTTTTTTACCCCCCTTTCTTTTTTTAATATGATACCGGGATTGTAAAAAGAATCCGAAATCTAAAAAAAAATGAGAATCGGAAGAATAAGAGTTGTTTTTTGATTATTTCAGATTTATTGAAATCAATACAAATCAAATAGATGAAACTAAAAAAAAAAATTGGACGCAATTCTCAGATAGTAGAAATCAAATCTATTTGATTTCTACTATCTGGATTACGCTGATTGTAGTCCGATCTTTTTTTTAGACTAAGACCCCAAATTGAAAACCTTTTTCATTTTTTTTAATCTTACATTGATAAAAATTAAGAAGTCATATTTAAGTAAAATTAGTCACTTTTACTTACCGTTTTTACGTAAATTATAAGTAAAAAAGCAGTAGGAACTAGAATAAACAGTGCAGTAGCAATAAATGCGAGAATATTTACTTCCATAATCTTTATTATGTTTTCTTTCTCTTAAATTTCCAATAAAAAAATTCGGGATTTAATCCCATAGAGATGATAAATCTTTCATCGATAATTAATTCAACAATGGTATAAATTTGATTTCGATGATATCAAATCGGATCAATATCACGAATAACAATATCTGAGCTATCAAATCGACTCATCGTCGAGAATTAAATAGTATAACATAGAAAGATCTTTTATCCATACTAAATAAAACAAAAAAACATTTCTTTTTGATGGAATTCCAAATTTCCTTTCCTTCCTTTTCCTTTTTCATTTAAGGTAAAGGTTTCGACGAAAAAGGAAAAAAAGCAGGAGGGATCCCTATTAGGAATTAAGATTTTGTTTATCAATTTTATTCCCTTTCACACAAAAAATGAATGGATGTCTTTTTGATTTTATTGGATTTGTATCCATCGGGACTGACGGGGCTCGAACCCGCAGCTTCCGCCTTGACAGGGCGGTGCTCTGACCAATTGAACTACAATCCCAGGGAAAGGGGTGTACAGTATACATATTTTTACGATTTCTTTCAAACCTTTTCTTTTTCTATTTCGGATTCGAACCATTTTGCTGTAAATGAAAGAGGCGGATTTTTGTATATATTGATATCTATATCGATATGCACTTTAGTGAGATCGACACAGATTACTCGTAATCCGTTTGTTAGAGACAAATCGATTGAAAATTGAATCAATGAAAAAAAAGATTTTTTTTTTGTTTATTTAAAAATTTTCCCTAGATTTTCTATTTACAGATCTTGATATGAATCTAGATTATTAGCAAGATTCGAATTTGTGGAAATGTGGAATACAGAAAAAAATAAATAGCGTTAGGGATGTTTCATATTTTGATTCTTCCGTATCAGAGCACATCAGTCATTTCCGGAGAACAATAAATGGGTTATATAACTTCATAGTGGATCGGCAAATTCTTGGGCCGAGCTGGATTTGAACCAGCGTAGACATATTGCCAACGAATTTACAGTCCGTCCCCATTAACCGCTCGGGCATCGACCCAGGAACAGGAAGAATACATTTCAGTTTTTATTGAAAATTCATGATCAACTTCCTTTCGTAGCACCCTACCCCCAGGGGAAGTCGAATCCCCGCTGCCTCCTTGAAAGAGAGATGTCCTGAACCACTAGACGATGGGGGCATACTTGCCCGACCGCCATTATACTACGTTCATAGTATGAACAGTTTTTTGAAATTGTCAATATATTTTAGAAATTGTCAATATAATGGAATGATATGATTCGATAAAAAAATTTTTCCATCTTTCAGAATTCCATAGAAATTTTTGATTAATCATTTCGATTTCGAAATTGTTTATTTTTATTCCAGTCATAATAAGAAAATAATAAGTAATATGAAAGAAAGTCAAATAAAGATAAAATCCCTTACGGGAATGATTGGTTTGTTGGAAAGGACGGGAGGTTAAAACTTCATTTCTTTCACTGTCCTTTATTACTAAGATTCGATAGGTATATTTATATCTAATACTAAGCCGGGAAATAAAAAAACGATAATCAATCTGGAAATTGGGTAAGAAGGATAGAGATCAACAAGTTTTTGAAAAGAATTTTTCAATAAAATACGAATTTGGTTTAGGGACAGGACAAATTGAATCCATTTATCAATGATTCGATGAAATATTTGAATTGGTGAGTACATTTATGTATCAATGAAATGAATTTGGTGTTATGATTAGAATGATTTCAAGAATCCATTTTGAAATAATGTATTCCATAGATATTGGTCAAATCCAATATTAATAAATTGTTTTTTTTTTTTTTACTTTATTCTATTCACTAGGTAAATACAATTTTTTGTTCTTTGATAAGTCATT